GAATGGAAAGAATTGGAGGAAGAGGAACCCACAGGGAATGAATGGGAAGATCGAAAAGTTGGAAGAAGAAAAGATTTTTTGCTTAGACGCATGGAATTGGCTAAGCATTTTATTCGAACAAATATAGAACCAAAATGGATGGTTTTGTGTCTATTACCAGTTCTTCCTCCTGAGTTGAGACCAATCTATCATATAGATGAGGATAAACTAGTGACCTCGGATATTAATGAAATCTATAGAAGAATTATCTATCGGAATAATACTCTTACAGATCTATTAACAACAAGTATAGCTACGCCAGAAGAATTAATAATATCTCAGGAAAAATTGCTACAAGAAGCCGTGGATGCACTTCTTGATAATGGAATCTGCGGACAACCAATGAGGGATGATCATAATAGAGTTTACAAGTCGCTTTCAGATGTAATTGAAGGCAAAGAAGGAAGAGTTCGCGAGACTCTGCTTGGTAAACGGGTCGATTATTCAGGGCGGTCCGTGATTGTCGTGGGCCCTTCACTTTCATTACATCGATGTGGATTACCTCGCGAAATAGCAATAGAACTTTTCCAGGCATTTGTAATTCGTGACCTAATTAGAAAACATCTTGCTTCGAACATAGGAGTTGCTAAGAGTCAAATTCGGAAAAAAAAACCGATTGTATGGGAAATACTTCAGGAAATTCTGGATGACCATCCTGTATTGCTGAATAGAGCGCCTACTCTGCATAGATTAGGCATACAGGCATTCCTCCCCGTTTTAGTGGAAGGGCGCGCTATTTGTTTACATCCATTAGTTTGTAAGGGCTTCAATGCAGACTTTGACGGGGATCAAATGGCTGTTCATGTGCCTTTATCTTTGGAGGCTCAAGCAGAGGCGCGTTTACTTATGTTTTCTCATATGAATCTTTTGTCTCCAACTATCGGGGATCCGATTTCGGCACCAACTCAAGATATGCTTAGTGGACTCTATGTCTTAACGAGTGGAAATCGTCGGGGTATTTGTGTAAATAGGTATAATCCATGTAATCGTAGAAACTATCAAAATGAAGATAATAACTATAAGTATACAAAAAAAAAAGAACCCTTTTTTTGTAATCCCTATGATGCAATTGGAGCTTATAGGCAAAAACGAATCAATTTAGGTAGTCCTTTGTGGCTGCGGTGGCGACTAGATCAACGCGTTATTGCTGCAAGAGAAGCTCCCATCGAAATTCACTATGAATCTGTGGGGACCTATTATGAGATTTATGGACACTATCTAATAGTACGAAGTATAAAAAAAGAAATTCTTTATATATATATTCGAACCACTCTTGGTCATATTTCCCTTTATCGAGAAATAGAAGAAGCCATACAGGGGTTTTGGCAGGGCTGTTGTAATTCTATGCTACCAACGGGAATTCGAGTCTCTCCGGGTTAACTAGGACCATAATTGCAGAATTTCTACGTGAATCAAGATCTAGAAAAGGAAGTTTTCCAATCACTGACTCAAGCCCATTGTCAAATTCTACTCAGCGCAATATGGAGGTACTGATGGCAGAACGGCCCACTCAGGTCTTTCACAATAAAGTGATAGACGGAACTGCCATGAAACGGCTTATTAGTCGATTTATTGATCACTATGGAATAGGATATACATCACATATCCTGGATCAAGTAAAGACTCTGGGTTTCCGACAAGCTACCGCCGCATCCATTTCATTAGGAATTGATGATCTTTTAACAATACCTTCTAAAAGATGGTTAGTTCAAGACGCTGAACAACAAAGTTTTATTTTGGAAAAACACCATCATTATGGGAATGTACACGCGGTAGAAAAATTACGTCAATCGATCGAAATATGGTATGCCACAAGTGAATATTTGCGACAAGAAATGAATCCTAATTTTCGGATGACCGATCCTTTTAATCCAGTCCATATAATGTCTTTTTCGGGAGCCAGAGGAAATGCATCTCAGGTACATCAATTAGTAGGTATGAGAGGATTAATGTCGGATCCCCAAGGGCAAATGATTGATTTACCCATTCAAAGCAATTTACGCGAAGGACTGTCTTTAACAGAATACATTATTTCTTGCTACGGAGCCCGTAAAGGGGTTGTGGATACCGCTATCCGAACATCAGATGCAGGATATCTCACGCGCAGACTTGTTGAAGTAGTTCAACACATTGTTGTACGTCGAACAGATTGTGGCACCGTTCGAGGTATTTCTGTAAGTCCTCGAAATGGAATGATGGCGGACAGGATTTTTATCCAAACATTAATTGGCCGTGTATTAGCAGATGATATATATATAGGTTCGCGATGTATTGCTACTAGAAATCAAGATATTGGGGTTGGACTTGTCAGTAGATTCATAACTTTTAGAGCACAACCAATCTCTATTCGAACCCCCTTTACTTGTAGGAGTACATCTTGGATTTGTCAATTATGTTATGGCCGGAGTCCAGCTCATGACGACCTGGTCGAATTAGGAGAAGCCGTAGGTATTATTGCAGGTCAATCTATTGGAGAACCGGGCACTCAATTAACATTAAGAACTTTTCATACCGGCGGAGTATTTACAGGGGGTACTGCAGAACATGTGCGAGCCCCTTCTAATGGAAAAATAAAATTCAACGAGGATTTGGTTCATCCGACACGTACACGTCATGGACATCCTGCTTTTCTATGTTCTAGAGACTTGTATGTAACTATTGAGAGTGAAGATATTATACACAATGTGTGTATTCCGCCCAAAAGTTTTCTTTTAGTTCAAAACGATCAATATGTAGAATCAGAACAAGTGATTGCTGAGATTCGCGCGAGAACATCCACTTTGAATTTGAAAGAGAAGGTTCGAAAACATATTTATTCTGACTCAGAAGGCGAAATGCACTGGAATACTGATGTGTACCATGCACCTGAATTTACATATGGTAATATTCATCTCTTACCAAAAACAAGTCATTTATGGATATTATTAGGGGAGCCCTTGAGATACAGCCTAGGCCCTTGTTCGATCCACAAGGATCAAGATCAAATGAACGCTTATTCTCTTTCTGTCAAGCCAAGATATATTGCTAACCCCTCAGTAACTAATAATCAAGTGAGACACAAATTTTTTAGTTCGTATTTTTCTGGTAAAAATCAAAAAGGAGATAGGATTCCTGATTATTCAGAACTGAATCGAATGACATCTACGGGTCGTTGTAATCTCAGATATCCGGCCATTCTCGACGGTAATTCTGATTTATTGGCAAAGAGGCGAAGAAATAGATTCATAATCCCACTCGAATCGATTCAAGAAGGCGAGAACCAACTAATACCCTCTTCAGGTATCTCAATGGAAATCCCCATAAATGGTATTCTCCGTAGAAATAGTATTCTTGCTTATTTCGATGATCCTCGATATATAAGAAAGAGCTCGGGACTTACTAAATATGAGACTAGAGAACTAAATTCAATCGTCAACGAAGAGGATTTGATTGAGTATCGAGGAGTCAAGGTATTTTGGCCAAAATACCAAAAGGAAGTAAATCCATTTTTTTTTATTCCCGTGGAAGTCCACATTTTGGCCGAATCTTCTTCCATAATGGTACGGCACAATAGTATTATTGGGGCAGATACACAAATCACTTTCAATAGAAGAAGTCGGGTAGGCGGATTGGTCCGAGTGAAGAAAAAAGCAGAAAAAATGAAACTGATAATCTTTTCTGGAGATATCCATTTTCCTGGAAAGACAAATAAGGCATTCCGATTGATACCGCCAGGAGGGGGAAAACCAAATTCCAAAGAATACAAAAAATTGAAAAATTGGCTCTATATCCAACGAATGAAACTTTCCAGGTATGAAAAAAAGTATTTTGTTTTGGTTCAACCTGTAGTCCCATATAAAAAAACGGATGGTATAAATTTAGGAAGACTTTTCCCGCCGGATCTCTTGCAGGAAAGTGATAATCTACAACTTCGAGTTGTCAATTATATCCTTTATTACGACCCAATTCTTGAAATTTGGGACACAAGTATTCAATTAGTTCGGACTTCTTTAGTGTTGAATTGGGACCAAGACAAAAAAATCGAAAAGGCCTGTGCTTCCTTTGTTGAAATAAGGACAAATGGTTTGCTTAGATATTTTCTAAGAATCGACTTAGCTAAGTCACCTATTTCTTATACCGGAAAAAGGAACGATCTGTCGGGTTCAGGATTGATCTCTGAGAATGGATCAGATCGCGCTAATGTCAATCCATTTTCTTCCATTTATTCCTATTCCAAGGCAAGGATTAAAGAATCCCTTAATCCAAATCAAGGAACTATCCATGCGTTGTTGAATCGAAATAAGGAATCTCAATCTTTGATAATTTTGTCATCATCCAATTGTTTTCGAATAGGCCCATTCAACAATGTAAAATCTCCCAATGTGATAAAAGAATCAATCAAAAAGAACCCCCTAATTCCAATTAGGAATTCGTTGGGCCCGTTAGGAACAGGTTTTCCAATTTATAATTTTGATTTATTTTCCCATTTAATAACCCATAATCAGATCTTGGTAACTAACTATTTGCAACTTGACAATTTCAAACAGATTTTTCAAATACTTAAATATTATTTACTGGATGAAAATGGTCAAATTTATAATCCCTATTCATGCAGTAACATCATTTTGAATCCATTCCATTTGAATTGGTATTTTCTCCATTACAATTATTGTGAAGAGACATCTCCAATCGTTAGTCTTGGGCAGTTTCTTTGTGAAAATGTATGTATAGCCAAAAAAGGACCGCATTTAAAATCGGGTCAAGTTCTAATTGTTCAAGTTGACTCTGTGGTAATACGATCAGCTAAGCCTTATTTGGCTACTCCAGGAGCAACTGTTCATGGACATTATGGGGAAATCCTTTACGAAGGCGATACATTAGTTACATTTATATATGAAAAATCAAGATCTGGTGATATAACGCAAGGTCTTCCAAAAGTGGAACAGGTGTTAGAAGTGCGTTCAATTGATTCAATATCGATG